ATTTAACTGTGCTTTCTATATATAACTATATTGTTATTATAGTTATACGTATAAAAATTATATAATATATTATATAAACTAAATATAATATATTATGAATCTATTTGATCTCTTAATCATAATAAGAAATCTTTTATAGAAACAGATTGTATAGCTATAGGCATAGAACTATGAAGTATACCACATATTTCTGAACATTGACCAAAGAATGTACCTTTACGATTTAAATATACAGAAGCTTGATTTAATCTACCTGGGTAAGCATCAACTTTAATACCTAAAGAAGGACATGCATATGAATGTATTACATCTGCTGCTGATATAACAAATCTTGTATGTGTTAATTCAGGTATAACAACTCTATTATCAACTTCTAACATTCTAAATCTACCTTCTTCTAAATCACTTTCAGGTATTATATATGAATCAAATTCAACAAATTCTCCTTCATCATTAGTAAAATCGGGATATTGATAACTTCAATATCATTGGTGTCCTTCTCCATAAATAACTAAAGATGGATCCATAACTTCATCCATTAAATATAATAATTTAAATGATGGAAATGCTATTAATATAAGTATTAATGCAGGTGTTATAGTTCATATTAATTCAATAAGTGTTCCATGATTCATATATTTATGAGATATAGGTGATTTTGAAGCTATAAAATTTCTTACTACAGTTATCATTATTCAAACAACAGTAAATAATATAACAGCTAAATAAAACATTATATTATTATGTAACTCTTCTAATCCTTCCATCTGAGGTGTAGCACTATCTTGAAAAAATAAACCTCAAGGAGTAGGTGCATCTAATTGTAAAATATCTATATTAAATATCATATGTATATATACTATTTTATTAAATTTATACAAAAAAAAATTAAATTTTTCTTCAAAATATATTATAGCGAATTTTTTGATAATATATTATAGTAAATATTGGAAAATATATTATAACGAATATATTTTCATGTTATATTACTTTATTTATCTTTTTAAAAATATAATTAAAACAATCTAACTATATTAATTTTTCTTATTATGTTATTATTTATATAATTAAACCATTTAACTATATATTAATGAATAACCATTTCATAATTTATAATCTAAATTATGTACTTGTCTACTTTCTATCTTCAATGCGTTTTTACCTAATTCAAAAGCAAATCCTAAAGTTAAAACTAAAAAAAATAAAAGCATTATAGATAGTCCGTAAATTCCATTAGTATACGCACTTACTATGTAAGGGTACACTAAAAGAATTTCCAAGTCAAATAATAGAAATAATAATGCAAATATAAAAAAAGATATACTAAATTGTGTTCTATTTTGACCTAAAAAAGAATGAAAACCACACTCAAAAGCACTATCTTTTTCTATATATGAATTATGAGGAGAAAGAATTAAATTAACTGCTAATAATATTACAGCTAATACTGGTATTAAAAATAAAAAAAAAGTTGTAGTTGTCATAAAAAATTATTAGGTTTATTGTTGTTATTATCTCGTTTAAATTTTGCTGTAAAATATATTGTTAGTTTAAGTAATAAATTATTTTGTAAAGGTAAGGATTACAGGATTCTAACCTATATATTTATATATATATTTTTTTTTAACCTATATATATGTTTTAACAATTTAAACTAAATCCTTTTAAAGGGTTTAAATATAAAAATTATAATTTAAACCCACTTATTTTTCAGAAAAAAGCTAAAAAATAATTTATACTTTAAACCCACTTATTTTACAAAAAACTAAAAAAATAATTTATGGTGCCCTTAATAGCATTATATGTTGAGCTATATCGACTTTTCTAGGCTCGATAGGACCTGCTATTAAATCTAAACCAGCATCAAGTAAAATTTGATCACCTGATAAAAGACTTTGTCTTAATTGATTTAAGATAACACTTTTATGAAGTTGCGTTTCTGTTACTAATCTAGCAATAAATGCACTATGTTCATGATTGGCCAATTGTAATTCAATAGAGTGTCTTAATCTTCACACATCATATATACGATTTTGTATTTCAATTTTACATGATATACACGCTTCAATATGTGCAGTAGCTGGAGCATACAATTTATTAACAGCAGTTTGTGCAGCATCTGAAAAATAAGTTAAGTAATTATAGGCAAAAAGTACTTCTTCTGCGTTGAAATAATCAGGCATACTATTATACATAAATTCTCTCATAGTTAAAATAAATTAAAATATACAAACACAAATCTAAAAAGATTATTAAAAATTATTATTAAAATGATTATGTTAAGATTGTAAAGGTAAACTTACAAAAGCGTGAGGTTTAGGAGGACTATTTAAACATCACTCCAATGAATTATTATTTCTTGTAAATAATACTTGGAATGTATCGCTAAACATTTGAGGTGTCAATCAAGGATATCTTGAAACAGCCTCACCTTCTGTTAATTGTTTATATACAATAGTTAAGAAGTATCAAGTAGCTACAACACTAATAATAGAACCTATACTACTTATTAAATTTCAACCATAAAATGCATCAGGATAATCACTAATTCTTCTAGGCATACCTTGTAGACCTAAGAAATGTTGAGGGAAGAATGTTAAATTACATTATGGACTATATCTTAATTATTTAAATAATAAATAATTTCCTTCGTCTAGTCTCTAAGGATCCTACTTATATATAAATATATATATATATATTTATTACTTTGGTTTCCTGCTGATTGTTTAGATATACTTAAGATTTTTACTTATTAAATAAGTACTTAAGCCTTAAAAATTTTCCAGCATTACGGAAGGATTGGGAGGGGCTAATTTTTATTTTTTTTTTTCGGTATAGATTGTATAATTCATTCTTCATCTTGAAGAATTACTCATTCTTTAGTATCAATACTATTTTTTATTTTAGTTCATCTAACTTTAAAATACTGTTTAGCTGCATTAATAGAAGGAAAATATAATTCTTTTCCTGTTTTATTATAACAAAATACTAATTTACCACCTATACCATATTGTGGTGACAATATACCTTTTAAACCTTTATTATAATGATTATTATTTAAATAAAATTTTTTAATTCCTTTACTAATAGCTCTTTTTGTTTCAAAAGAAGTAGTATTACCAAAGTTAGGATGATTTTCTTTACTTAATATTTCTTTTAATTTATTAATAGTTTCAATACTATGTTTAAAACCCAATGAACTATCTGCTATAGATAAAACATTATATTTAGGTTTGTAAAAATCAATTCATTTTTGTTCTAAATTCAAACAAATTTTTGGTTCCTGTTTACAAAACTCTAATATACCTAAAGAAAAATTTTCCAAATTATATTTTTTCATAGCTCTAATTATAACAGATTTAGAAAGTTTGTCAGAATTAGTATAATAATAGTAACTTACCATTCTTTTAGTTAAATTGATACTGCTTCCTATATATAATTGGTTATTAATATTATTAATAAAAACATATACACCAGATTTTTTTCTTAATTCTCTATATATATTTTTTTTATCTTGTTTAACATTTTTAAAAAAAAGTACAAACTCTTCAGAATTAAAAGACGGACTCTTTTTTGGATTATCACTATACAATCTTTTACCTACTTTAAAAAAACTTCCCTTTAAATATCTAACCCCTATAAACATAATTCAGAAATGCACTTTAGCTGCAAAATGATTATAAGATAAACCTAATATTTTAGGTATTCAGAAGTATCATCCACTGAATAATGCAAAAACTGCACCCATAGATAACACATAATGGAAATGAGCAACAACATAATAAGTCAATTTATTGCTCATTTATTTTCTTTTTATACAACTTGGATCACTCCAAGGATCGGACTATAACTTTTTTAATTATTTAACTTAATAAATTTTAAAATGCCACATTTAGTCTCTACAAAAACAAATAAACTTGTTTTCACGGTATTACCTTATACTTTATATATTTTCATGCATTTATGAAAAGATATAAGGCTTCACCGTTAGCAATATATAATATTACCGAAAAAGTGCATAAACCTTTTTCAAAGTGGCAAGACCACATGACACTTATATTATATGTTTTTCTCATTTATGAAAAGATTCTGATTTTTCACCTAATAAAGGGTTATTTTTAATATGATTAATAATGAATTTTAATGTTTCTTTTTTATAAACTTCTAAAGAATAGAAATTACCTTTAGGATTTCTAACTATATTTGTAGTTTTTAAATATTCTTTAATAATATTAATTATATAAATATCATTATTTTGTCCTATAGAAAACGAATGATTTTTACTTTTTCTAATAGAAAAACAACCTTCAGCTTCTATGAAACCTGACAGTCAACCTTGAAAATAATTAGGAATATTTAAAACACCTTTTTTCAATCCAAACATGTCAGAATTAATGATAGATATTTGATCATCATATTTATTATTTCTATTAGATAAGTATCAATCAACTGAATTTTTTAAAATACAATTTTTAAGAAAGTTTAGTTGACATATTTTTTTAGAGGTTAATAAAGGGTAAATTTCAAATATTTTGATTATATTAATAATAGTTTGTCTATTATTAACTACTCATATAACATCTTTACCTTTTCCTGTAATCCTTACAGTTCCTCCTATAACCTCTGCAATTTTTACTAACATTTTATAATTAGATGTTAAATTAGATTGTTTTATAACAAGTCTATACTGTAAAGATAATTTACGTCAATGATTAACTTGAATACTACCATCACCTTCCATTAAACCGACTCAGAACATTTTTATGTATTCATTATTAACCTTATTTTCTAAATTACATTTTATATCATTAGGATTAATCTTTTCACTATAAACAAGGGTTAACGTATTTATAAACAAAATACTATAACCGAGAAAACTAATTGTATCATGGAATGCTATATCAAGTGAAGCATTAGCTAAAACAACACCACTTACGAATAAATATTCATTAATTTAATCTTTCATAGCTAAATATGTATCCATTGTAAACACCATTAATACTAGCATATTTTTTTATAGTACTATGGTTTATTTTTAACGCTTTTTGAGCATCTGTTACACCTTCATATTTACCTATAAATTTTCTATTTGCATCGTATACAAATACTGCTTTTTTAATATGACTATTAGATTTTATACTATTTACTAAATCTTTACATTCTTTTGAAGATCAATCAGATATAATAGGTATATCACTTAAATTATAAGGTATATTGGTTATATATCATTCACCTCTAAATATTGTTTGTTCTTTAATAACATTTATTATTGTAGGATGATTTGAATTCATTAATTTAGATTAAGTTAAAACTGAAGGAAAAATTACTAATAATTTTTTATAAGACAGTATATATATAAACAGGGTAAGCTGAAGTAGCTTCAATCATTCTTACTTTACCCTCAGTCGAATGACTTTTTATTATAAAAAGGATTATTTTCACCAATTAAAGCCCTTGATATTAAAGCTTTAGTTTTTTCAGAATGTACTCTATTTTTACCTAATTCAGACAATAATTTTTTAGTTTCTTCAGTATGTTTATAACCTAAAGAAGAATAACCTTGTTTTAATACATTATAATAAGGTATAAAATTTACTATGTAAAAAGTTTCTCTAATTGTTAAATTTTCAGCTTCAACATATTCTAAAATTAAAAGAGAAAAATTAGATTGATCATATTTAAGTAAAGCTCTTACAATAGGCATATTACTATTTTTTTTATTTTTCAAAAAAGTGTTATTAAGATAATTTTTCATTCTAGAAGCTAAATTAATAGAACTTCCTATATAAGTATGACCATCTATTTTATTAATTAAACAATAAACACCTGATTTATCTTTTTGTTCTTTTAATATATCAGCTTTATTTTCTTTTAAATTAGTATAAACTTTTATAGGTTTTAGTTCTTTTTTATCTTCATTGTTTTTATTATTAAAACTATAATAAAAGCGAACTGAATAAATAGCTTTTTTATAAAAATTAAAATTTTTATTAAATAAATAAATTAATGAATATATTATTACACGGACTATATCTTCTGCTTTCGCAGGACTACGTCTAGTCTCTGAAGTTACCCACGAGATAATTTTTTTTTTCTTATTTAATATTATCTCTAGGTAATCTGCTGATTGTTCAAAATTATACATTTTTACTAAAATTATATAAAATTCTAGTAGTATAATTATCAGAAGTTCCCAGCTTAATGTAGTCTTTAAAGGGAGAACTAAGTGGCATAATAATCCTCCAATAGTGAATAAAACAACAAAACCTAAAGCAAATAACATAGGAGGTGTTAAATGTAATGATCCACCATAACATGTAGCCAATCATGAGAATATTTTAATACCTGTTGGAACTGCAATTATTAAAGTAGCAGCTGTAAAATAAGCTCTTGTATCTACATCTAATCCAACAGTATACATGTGATGCAAAATGTTAACAAATATTTTTCATATTTGCCCGCAAATAATGCGCTTGGATCGCTCCAAGAATCGGACTATATCTTCATCTTTTAAGGATTACTAGCTCCTGTTTTATTTGTAATACTATTATTAACATTTATTTGTTTTTGTAACATTCTAATTTTATCCAAACCTTCTTTAGTAAGGTCTATTTTATTTATAATCATATCATGAATTATACATCATTTTTTAAAGGAATCTGCTTTTTTAGTATATAAAGAAAACCTTTCAAAATAATTTTTTATATTATTTATTGATTTAAACCCTGTTACAGTATAACGAAAAACTCCAGAAGTACCTGATCTACTGTTTACTTTACCTATATTGAACAAATCTCTAATTTTTGTAAGAATAATACTATCTTTTTGATCTAGTATAAAACGCATTTTTATAACGTGACTTAATTTATATCTAGAGTTAAATGTTATAGATACATTAAAACAACCTTCTGCATCAGTAAAACCTGATAATCAAGCATCTTGTAATGTAATTAAAACAGGAATGTTTATAAATGTTATAGTATTATCACCAAAACGCATATTTAAAGATTGAATTCATAAAGATAATTGTTTTATTCTATGATCCATAACTAAATTACCATTAAATAAAAAAGCTAATAAAAGAATTTGTGATGGATTATCCACAATTAACCTATAAAAATCATTATTTTTTCCACCTTTTCCTTGTGGAAAATGTTTAACAACACCTATATTTAATTTATTATGTATAAAGTAAAGAATAGCACTTTCTTTCTGAGTAAGCACAAAACGTACTCTTTTCCCTTTATCATAAGTTTGGATAGCACCATCTCCTTCTACAAAACCAATTAATCAAATTAATCAATTGTCAGATAAATGTTCACTATTACTGTTAAATAATTTATAATAATATGTACGAAATAATGAAAAATTAAAAGATGTTTCGCATGTAGTCTCTGAAACGCTCTGTATTTTATTTCTTAAAAAATATAGGGACAGATTGTTTGCTCATTGAGTCGTACTTATTAGATTTTTACCATTCAAGGTACTAATAAGCATAAAACTGTCCAAGCATATAGCGAAATAATAAATACTTATATTACTATAAGATGAAGCCATAAATCAACTTCAAACTACGAATCCTAACACTCCAATAGACATCATGGCATAAACCATACCAAGATAACCAAATACGCTTTTATTAGATCCTGCTGAAACAACAGTACTAATTATACCAAAACCAGGTATAATTAAAATATAACTAAATTTTGATTAGAATAACAATATATATATATATATATATTTGTTATATCTAACACTCAAGAACTTTTATATCCTTGTTAGGACTTTATCTTAAATTGTAGTATCTTCATGTTTATTTAACAAAGATTTAATTATTAATATTTTAAATAAACCTTTATCATTTAAATGTTCTTTATTTTGTATTAAAAAATATACTTTTCTTCATCTTAAATAACTTAAATATTTTCTAGATTGAAGATGGTATTCATCAAAATATTGTATAACATTTTTTGCCGAACCAAAGCTAGTTGAACCATAATAATAAGTATCTTGCGATTTTCTATATCCTATATTACCACCTAAAAAGGTTTTAATTTTTTTCAAAATTAAATCTTTTCTATGCTCTATTTGATAATTTAATCTTATTTCTGGTCTAACTCTAGTTGTACGGTTTATAATCTTAATTTGAAAACTACCATCACCATCGGTAAAACCGGCTAATCAATGATTAGAAAAATCATTACTTGTATTTAAAGTAAAATTAATATTTATATCTTTATATTTATCATTATTAATTATATAATTAATAATTTGATCATATCTATGTTCTAACCTTATTTTTCCATTAATTAGATTAATAACTTTTAATATACCCTCTTTTTTAGACACAACTAATAAGTATACATTTTTGTTTTTTACTTTTTTAACATTAGCATAAACCAATTTTTCTTTTAGGTAATAAGCTAAAAATGCATCTGGAGAACTAAAAGCTATAACTAATTGAGGTATTTTACTAAAGTATCCGTCACCATCTATTAACCCTGCTAAATAATGACCTAATTGTTCATCATTTAATGGCTTTAAATGCTTAGAAACATGATTTGATATTGGTTTTACATTTTCCGAATTTACTACAATTCCGTTACGTAAAGTCTCTGAGGTTATATCCGATTTACTTTTCGATGAAATCAGAATATAACCTGCTGATTTACTTCTTTGTTTTAACTTTTTTACTATGTCATTAAGTAAATATAATGTTGTACTATTGATGAAGTATTTAAAACTTAGTAACGAAGCAGTCTCAGCATATAGTAACGTTAAGAGGCCTATATTTTTAACCTCTGGATGTCCAAAGAATCAGAAAAGATGTTGGAATAATATAGGATCACCACCACCAGCTGCTTCAAAGAAAGATGTATTAAAATTTCTATCAGTTAAAACCATTGTAATTCCACCAGCTAAAACTGGTAAAGATAATAATAATAACACTGCTGTTATTATTACAGCTCAACCAAATAAAGCTAATTTATGTAAACGAATTCCTGGACTTCTCATATTTAATATAGTAGTTATAAAATTAATTGCACCTAACATACTACTTATACCACTTAAATGTAATCCAAATATAGCTAAATCTACACTAGGACCACTATGACTTTGAATTCCAGATAAAGGAGGATAACTTTTTATGTTCGTAACCTCAATTAAATATTTAATTTATCGTTACATTCAGTAAATCTCTTTACTGTTCGGACTATTCCTTCATCTTTATAAATAATTACTCTTCTAAATTTCTACGTAATTTTCTAACAAAATTTCTTATTTTATAAAGGTTATTATAATTATTTTTATATTTAACATAAGATCTTGCTCAAATTTTATATTCCAAAGATTTTACTCCTTTCATAGTATTATTAAAATATTCTATTATATTTTCAATAGCTCTACTATTAGTAGTATCTAAGATATAATGATTATATATTTCTTTATATATTACTTTTGTACTAATATGTAATAATATACGTATTGATTCTAATACAACTTTATCTAATTTTTGTGTAAGTCCAAAACCATGAACTATTCTATTTGAATCTTTGTTAGTTAAATAAAAACTACCTTCTGCTTCAATAAAACCAACTAATCAACTTTTAGTCATTACGTTATTTAAAGAATCAACATTAGTTAATGGTAATTTAGCATTATTTCAAGCAGGAGATATATAATCAACAGGGGGTTTTGAATCTTTTAATTTTTGGATTTTCAAATTTTTACATGTTATACTAATTTCTGTATCATTTAATATATATAATGCTTTTTTTAATTTCATATAATCAAAATATTTTGTAGTTAAAAGAGGATATTTATCAAAAATAGGTATTAAAACAGATTCTATATTTTTTCTATCTCTTATAAAAAATTGTAATTTATTACCATCTTTGGTAATAGAACCTACCCCTAATTCTTTTTTAATATAATACAAAACTCTTGCATTATATGATGATTGTGTTAATTTGAAACCTAAATTCCATTTTATAGTATCTCCAACTTTTTGCTGTGCAATATGAAAATTACCATCCCCATCTGTAAAACCAACTAATCATTGTTCAAACTCAATTTTGTTATTATCTTTATAAAGATGTTTTCCGTTTAGTCTCTGATGACTAGAAAACAAACGTCTGTTTTCTAATCAAGCGCATTGTCTCCGTGCTATATACATTTTTACGTATATCATATAATTATTAATTAAATAATAAAATATTTGATATATGTAGTATATTACGTATAATACTATATATAATAATATTATTTGAAGAGTTTTACGCATCGAGGAAAATTTACTCTTTTTTATATCACTATAAAATAACTCCTTATCCATTTTAAGAGTTCAACCTGTACCTGCTCCATTTTCTATTATTGCAGAAAACACAAATAGTAACAAACTAGGTACTAATAATCAGAAACTTATATTATTTAATCTAGGGAATCATTATTTTTTTTTTAATTTTATAAAGTAAAAAAAACTTAAGTAGTTTCTTACTTAAACGGACTATATCTTCATCCATTAAAATGGAGCTTCGCGTGTAGTCTCTGAGGATCCTACTAAGATAATATTAATTATCATTTGGTTTCCTACACATTCTTCCCATGTATACATAAGTGTTACGACTAGTTCAGTTGAAAATACAACTTTAAAAGTTTATAACTAGGTGTCTATGTATCTGTTAACTGGAAAATTAATTCCAAATTCGAGAAATTCCATGTATATAGCGAAGTAATAATAAAAAGTTTACACTTTTTAACGGCATTCCCTCTTTAGGTTTATAATTATAAGATAATATAATAATAATATATATTTTTATAGTGATAGTGAATTTAAGTGATCTCAATTAAAATAAGTTCTTTTTCTATTCATATTATTTCTCACATACTCTGTTTCATTTATACCTTGTTCTGTATAATGTTTATCATCAAGTATTAAAAGTACTATTTTCTTTCAATCTTTATAATCTAAATATTTACTTGAAAATAAGGGATATTTTTCTAAATAATTTATTGTTAAATTTAAAGACAATTTACTTGAGGCTGTTAAATTATAATATTCATTTCCTGTAGATTTTTGTTTTCTTGTTAATAAACTACAATTAAGAAAATTAGATATATTAGTCAAAACTTTAAAATAACTTTCATTAGATATAGGATCAAACATCCTTTGTTCAATTCTTAGTCTACAAGATATTTTCCTTTTTTTTGCACCATCTTCTAATTTAGTATATTGTACCGAAAAACTACCATCCGAATCAATAAACCCACTCAATCAACCATCCTCAAATAAAGAATTATCTTTTAAAGGAAATTTAACTATATTAGTATTATGATTTTTATTTAATCAATCTATTAAACTATGAAGTTGATGTATTTTTGGTGTTCTTAATTCACCATTTAATAAATCTACTATTTTTTTTAAACCTATTACCGGTGAAACAACTAATACACAAGCATTATCTTGTAACTTGTATCTAATAAACCCTGACCCTATTAACTCTAGTAATTTTTTAGCTAATGGTTCATTTTTCATACTAAAAGTTATACAAAATCTTGGATTGTGTTTTTTTTTATCACTAGATTTTTGTATTCAAATATGACCATCTCCTTCAAATAAACCAGCTAAATACCCTTTTATTTTACTATTTTTATTTATATCGCTATATTTTAAATTATTACTATAATATCTTATAGACCCTCGGAGGTCCTTTTCTTTTGCCATATCAGGACCTCCTACTAATAAAGGTAATAAAAAATTACCAAATCCTCCAATTAAAGCAGGCATAACCATGAAAAAAATCATAAGTATAGCATGAGCTGTAATTATACTATTATATAATTGATTATCTGCTATATATTGCACACCTGGTGCAGATAATTCTAATCTTATAAGTACAGAAAAAGCTGTTCCAATTAAACCAGAAAATAATGCAAACATTAAATATAATGTTCCAATATCTTTTGCATTAGAAGATAAAAATCACCTTTCTTGTCACTCGCTTGGATTCTTTAAACTTATAAAAGAATTATCATTAATTGTTGAAAATTGTCTTTCTATTCTACTAGGACCTTCTAAAGGAGACAATTTTCCTACAATTTACTGTAGTAATAAAAAATACACATAATATTTTTTATTAAAATTACAAAAATACATATAGGTGATATAAATATACATCACCGAAAATATATATATATTTATATATATATAAATAAATTATATTAAAAAATTATTGGGAGGATACCTTGATTCGAACAAGGATGTACTATGCCACATACAGCTGTTCTACCATTGAACTATACCCACCTTAAGCCAAGAGAGAAATTCGAATTCTCATTCTTAATTCATGAAATTATTGTTCTACCGTTAAACTACCTTGGCTACATAATTTATCTCGGAGCGATTCGAACACTCATAAATAAATACCAAAAATTTAGGACTTACCTATTAGTCAACGAGATATTTACAGATAATAAGATTCGAACTTATACTTTACTCATCCTAAGTGAGACCTGTCTACCAATTGCAGCATATCTGTACAAGGAAGATTACCTTACTTTAAAAACTCAAGTTAAAAAAAGTTATGTATAACTCATGAAAAAAGGATTACCCTTCCTAAACAGAAAACGATTAGGATTAAAAAAAAAAACATAAATATTATTTATAATAGTATAAATAGTTGAACTATTTTTTAACACATATTTTTACTTTCAAATTTTTTTTTATATACCTTTGTTCTGAATCTTTGATAGTTTACGTTTTTTCATACAATAAAAATAAAATTTACTGCCTATATATTTAAATTTATATAGGCTAATTATAAGTATTACCGTACCACAATAACACTTGCTCGAAACAAGACTCGAACTTGTAACCTAAAAATCTTCAGTTTTCCGCTCAACCAATTGAGCTTCTCGAGCTATTATACTAATAAAAATTGTAATTAATAAACATTTTTATTAATATAGACAAACAAACATATTTGTCCTGGAGTTATCAGGGGTCGAACCTGAGATAACGATATGCAAAATCGCAGTTTTACCAATTAAACTATAACCCCTTTTATATCCAAGGAACGGATCGAACGTTCACGGCTAGCGCCAGCAAATCTTAAGTTTGCACTGTATACCAGTTTCAGCACTTGGATAATTTAAGACTAAAATGACTCGAACATTTATTCAAACTATCATGAGCAGTTCGCTTTACCTATTAAGCTATAGCCTTAATTTGCGAACTTAGGATTCGAACCTAAATTTTTTGGTCATGAGCCAAATATGCTACCATTACATTAATTCGCATTAAGAAATAGGTGATTTGAACACCTGACCTTTCGCGTGTAAAGCGACAGCTCTACCGCTGAGCTAATTTCTTTTATAATCCAAGAGAGATTCGAACTCTCGTCCAAACAGTGAAAATGTTATGTCTTAACCGACTTGACCATTGGATCTTTATAGCCCAGTGCAAGTATCGCACTTACTTCTACCGATTACAAAACGGGTGCATTACTTTTATGCTAACCAGGCCATATCTATTTCCATTGCTATGGAAAATTTTTAGTTAATAAAAAAATTAGTATTTTATGTCAATATATATATATATATATATATATATTATATACAACTAAAACCTATTTATTATAAAGAAAAATTTATTTGTAAAATTTTTTTATAATAAATCGTAGTGTTCTACTACGTTTATAAGTATCTTAAAGTGAGTTTCGCGCTTAAATGCATTCAGCACTTATCTCTAATTGATGTAGCTTTCTTGCCATGCCTATAAACAACTTACTTAAGTAAAAGTAAGCGGCAAAAATATTGCATTATAAACAACAAGTAAACCATAGATCAACATACCCAACTCCTTTCGTACGAAGGGGCTATCTTTATTTTACTTCAATTTCCTCTAGAAGATAGAAACCATACTGTCTCACGACGTATTAAACCCAGCTCATGTAGCTCTTTAATCGACGAACAGTCGAACCCTTCATGATTTTTGCATTCATGTGGATGAGCTAAGCCGACATCGAGGTGCCAAACCGCGCACTCAATTTGTACTCTCTTGCGCAAATTAGCCTGTTCAATTTTTGTTACCATAAAATATTTATTTCCATTTTTCAAAAAATGGTTCAGACTATTTCTTCATCTTTATATAAATAAGAATAATTTTTATAATATATACAGATAATTTACTCACCACTAACTCAACCTTTAACACCAAAAGAACCAATTCTAGATTTAGAATTTAGTTTAGTGTATTGTAAATTAGGCTTAAAGTTTCCTCTTAATAATACAGAAGAATAACCTTTAATAGAAGAAAGTGTATTTTCTAAATTACCTTTATAAATAACTTTATAACGAGATCTTGATGCAGTATAACGTTTAGTTAATCTACCTGCAGCTTCTAATCTAACACCAGATACTCTTTTATATTTAATATTATTTAATATTATATATTTTAATATATTAATACCATATTTATTTCTTAATATAATATTGTTTCTATAATTTTTTTCATTATGTTTTAATAACTCTAATAACAAATTATTTAAAATATCTACATCTTTTATATTAGACAATTGATTAAGATCAAAAAAATAATTATTTATTATTTCATTAGTTTTTTTTATTTTTACTTTTCTAACACAAGCTTTCAAATATCTTAATAAATTTCTTTTTTTTCTTAATTTTAAAACTAAAGGTTGTGAAAAAATATCACTATTAAAATAAAAATATTTTAAATTTATTAAATTTAATTCTACATTTTTATTAAAAATTTTTTTTATTAAATATATTAAACCTTGTAAGTAAGAATAATTAAATTTATTTTGATTAATATAAAGTAATTGTTTATAAAACATATAAAACTTAAGTCTTTTTAAACTTTTTTTAATGAAATTTTTGTAATATAAATGTTGAAAAAGAGATACTTTATAATTATAACTAGGTAAAACTAATTTTAATTCTTTTTTATATTCTTTTTGTTTTTCTAAAATTTCTAATCCTTTAGATTTAATTAAATCTAGTTTTTCCAAAAATTTAGTTTTAACAAATAATTTTACATATCTTTTTTTTAATTTATATAAATAATTGTATTTTTGTCTATTATATAAATATAATGTAATAATTACTTTATCATTTGTATGTTTAAATTCACCATCACTTAAAAAAATTTTATTTGTAGATAATTTTATGGATCTACGACGTAGATTTTCTTTTCTTAATTTTTTTTCTAATTTTAAATTAGATAAACTAAAATAACCTTTAATTAATTTCATAATATAATTACTAGCTACTGGTATTAAACTTAAAGTATTTTTATTATAAACATAAATACTATTTTTTCAATCTCTTATAGCAGGTACAAAATTTTTATAACCTATAGTAACATTTTTATTATTACTACGTTTTTTTTTATAAGAAGTATTCAATTTAGATTTTATAATATTTAACATATTTATATTTAATGTTATTATAAAAATAACAAGCTTGATAATAACATCAAGTCTATTTCATTATTATAATAATAATAATATTTATACTAATTATAATTTATAAAGATGTTGGGCGTATCTAATAAGGATTATTGTTAGCAATACTCACCTTTTAGTCGTTGAACGTCCTTATTTTATTTTATATAAAATATAAAATTAAAGCTAAAATAAGTTTCGCTTCAAATTCACTTTTAAAGTTGTTTTTGAAATTTACCCAAATTATATATAATATCTTATGATATTAGGGGACTTAAGCTAAATCCCTAGCGTAACTTTTTCTTTAATCCAAGACCTTTCCTTTATGCATCTTGTGATCATATGCCCCGCTTACGCGACTGATAGACTTGTAAGTCAAACAGTAAAGCAAGATTTAGCCATTAAACTTTTATAGTATATATAAAAATTATATTAATAAAGAACATATACAATATTAATATAAAAATAAGCTAAATAAAAAAATTTAACTTAAAATACATCTATTCACCATATAGTTAAAATCTTACTAAAAATAAAAAATATACTGAATTTAATCTAATAATAACTGTATTATTATTAACATAATTAATAACAAATTAAAATATTTGTAACTAAATTTACAAATTTACAATATGAACTTTGGATATACCCAGGTACTTTTTGTGGGATCTGTGCCCCGCATAAACTGCCTCCTAATCATCAAGAGTAGATAATAAGTACAAATAAAGGTGTTTCATTATTGTCTTACGACTACCTTATACACTCGCAATTAACTTAAAGTAATCTCTTGTAATTAGTAACAGTAAAGCTGCATAGGGTCTTCTCGTCTATCTAGAGGTAAACAGTATCTGCACTGCTATTCCAATTTCACTGAGACAATCATCGAGACAGCTGTTGTATCGTTAAGTCATTCATGCAAAGACCGCATTTAACGGCCAAGGTATTCCGCTACCTTAGGACCCTCATAGGTAAGGCCGCCATTGATCGGGGTATCCTTCAAAACCTTAAATAAATATCAAGATAAATTCGTTATCCAGCCGACATTGGGCAGACATCACACTCAATACTTAGACTTTTATCTTGGCAGAGTGCTTTGTTTTTATTAAACAGTCGTACAACATTATTCTATGCCCCCTCTTTCTATTAATTTAATAATTATCCAATATAAAATTGGTCAAACTAATAAAAATGGTTCTCCTTATCCCGAAGTTACGGTAGTCAATTTGCCGAGTTCCTTAATGATTGTTCACTCAAACGCCTTTGTATACTCTACTTGCTTACTTGTGATAGTATCTAGGTACGGTATATGCTAATTACTTTTTTATTACTATATCATTTAATATAACAATATTTTGTATAATATAAATAGTATATAATAAAAAACTTATTTCCTGAACCTCTGCTACTTTACAAAGGTTATGCAATCTTTCATTATAGTAATATATTATATATATTGTTACTTATAGTTTTGTAATTAGTTAAATTTATAATTATATAAATTAAAAATTCACCATTACGTCATCGTAATTATCTTTAGATTAATTACTTAGACACCGAAAATTAATTTAAATACCATAAGCTTAAGGCGAGGTTAACTTTTTCGTTACTCATGTCAGCATTCTCTATCGGAATTCTCTCAACAATATAAGTCAAACTCAAAATATGAGCCAATCTATGAAAAATGAAAATTTATAAAAAAAATATATAAATATATTTTTTTATAAACAATACATTTGACTTATATGTGTAAGTATACTTAATAAAATAAATATACTAATTATTCAAACATCCGATGTTCCGCTACCCCACAGTTATTGTGTACAAGGTTTCGGTATATTATTTAGATCCGTTAAATTTTCGGTATTTTTTCCTATTAAATTTAATCAGTGCTCTGTTACGAGATCTTCAAAAAATGGCCGCCTCTAAGCCTATTTCCTGATTGTTTTTGAAAAAAACATCCTTAATTTCACTTAACAATAATTTTGGAACCTTAAACTCTTGTTCTGGGCTGTTTCCCTTTAGACATACAACCTTATCGTACTATGTCCGATTATTCAATATTCATCTTTGCCCTTCCGAGTGCAAATACTCTCCGATAAAATCACTACAATCCCCCGATGTAAACAAGTATTATAAAAATAATATTGTCCGAGATCACAGTTCTGTACCTGCTAAGATGTTAATTAAATTACCTACTCACATAGGTTTCGCGGAAAACCAGCTATACTAGTCAGTTTTATCTTTCACTAACTTACCACAATTCATCGGATATCTATACAACGATAACCCGTTCGGGCCTTTTTAACCCTGATCATGGTAAGATCACTAGCCTTCGGGTCTAATTTTAGATACTTATCATTTTTTCATAATTGGTTTATCTTAGGTAATTTAATTATATAGATTATACCATATATAATTATTTATACCACTTGCATCTAAAATTAACTTGCTGACCCATTATGCAAAAGGTACACTCTTATTTTTAATTTTAATTTTTACTCGAGCTGCTTATAAAATTACTATTTCAAATGTTACCTCACGGTACTATTCACTATCGCTTATATATCATATTTAGCCTTAGAGGAAGGTTCCCCTATATTCAAACAGATATTATCCATTTTACTTAAATTAGGCTATTATTATTTAGTATTTACTTAAATAATAATCTCGTTTGATTTATTTTCCTAAAGTTACTGAGATATTTCAATTCACTTTGTTTTATTATTTAGGATTTCTCTTAGAATCAAGATAACATCTATGTGATTCTTTAATATATAGCTAATTATCCATAATAATTTCTTTTTACACATAATTAAAAAAACAAAATTTTCATAGCTAGACTATAGCTAAATTGTTGTAAATATATTTATTATAATTATCAGGTTATTATGATTCGAACATAACAATTCCTCAACCCAAATGAGACGCCTAACCAACCTGGCTCTAACCTGTATTTTCAGAGAGTATATGATTCGAACATATGAAAGTTTTTACCTTTAACTAGACTCAAGCTAGTCGCCTTAAACCACTCAGCCAACTCTCTATGATTCTTCAGTGGATCGAACACTGAACATATCCTTATCAAGAATACACTTTACCAGTTAAGTTAAAGAACCAAAAAACATATTTAATTTTTTTATATTTATACAAGAGTACTCAGATTCGAACTAAGAAATGCAAATTTGAAGTTTGCGGTTTTACCATTAAACTATACTCTTAAACGGAAAAGAAGAGATTCGAACTCTTAGATATATACATATATCGTTTAGCAAACGACCCGCCCTACCAATGGCCACCTTTCCTTTTTCGAGTTAGGTCGGCCTCGATCCGACATCTATATCTTCGACAAAGATACCCTTTACCTATTAAGTTACTAACCCTAAAAAAATTAAATTACGATCAGCTGAATTCGAATCAGCGCACCTCGTTTGGTAAACGAGTAGTCTACCGCTAACTTATGATCGTTTTATAATATTAACCTAATTTTTAATTAATTTAATTTAAACTAATATAAAAAATTATATGACTAGCTGAATTCGAATCAGCATTTATCGAGTGGAAGTCGACGATTCTACCATTAAATTATAGTCATTTTTATAAGACCTATGGGATTTGAACCCACAAGATAATGATTAAAAGTCACATGTTTTACCGTTAAACTAAGGTCTCTATTAAGATTTTTAATAAATTGTTTATTTAATTAAAATTAATAAACGTGTATAAGATTCGAACTTATATAGTTATGTCCGTAGCATAATATTCTACCATTGAATTAACACGTTAAAAAAAAAATTTTTTTTTAGATTATATTTAATAACCTCAATAATATATTGAAATATATAAAAATAATCAAACTACATCAACAAAATGTCAGTATAAAATACCAGATTCATATCCAAGATGATGGTGATCAGTTAAATGATAAGCCATTAAACGTCATAATCCTACAGCTAAAAAGGCTGTTCCTATTATAACATGTAATCCATGAAAACCTGTACCAAAGTAAAAACATGATCCATAAACACCATCTGATATAGTAAATGATGAAACTGTATATTCTAAACCTTGGAATCCTGTAAATATTACAGCTAATACTATTGTAGCTATAGTACCATATAAAGCACCTTTTCTATTTCCTTGTATCAATGAATGATGAGCATAAGTTATAGTAACACCAGAAGATAATAAAATTATAGTATTTAATAACGGTAACTCAAACGGGTTAACACCTTCAATACCCATAGGTGGTCATTGAGCACCTAATTCAACACTAGGTGATATAGAACTATGAAAAAAAGTTCAAAAAATAGCTACAAAGAAAAAAACTTCAGATATTATAAACAAACCAACACCTAAGTTTAATCCTCTTTGTACAGCATAAGTATGATTACCTAAATATGTACCTTCAGAAATTATATCTCTAAATCATAAACCCATAGTGTAAATTACATTTAATACACTAATAAGTACAAAATAATCAAAAGATTCAAAACCATGCATAAATAAAACTGTAGAAGTAGTAAGTATAAATAAAGATATACTTGTATATAAAGGTCAAGGAGATGGTGATACTAAATGAAAAGGATGATGTTGAAAATTTTTTTTAGGTATATAAACCATATATCAAAATATATATATAAACATACAAATTAAAAAAAATAATCATTATCTCTTCTATCCTCTTATTTGAATTATAAGAAAAATATAGCTAGATTTATACATGTTTTAGTTTAACTAAATCTTTGTAAATAATATAAATATAAATTTTTACAATTTAAACACTTTGTAGATTTATTATAATAATAATAAATAATTTTCACTTATTTCTTTTAAAATTACAACTGCTTCTTCCGAAGTTGGAACATAAGAATTATCAATAATCCAACCTCAGTTGAATTCACGGAGCATAGCATCTCCGTTTTCTAAAGAGCTATAACCTTGATCTCTTATATTTTCATAATTTTCAACAGTTTCTAAAGAGATTTCAGGTCTAGGTTGTTCTCCTTCGTCAGGTATTCTATTTTCAACTTTGTCAAGAAAATTACTATAATTATTTCTCATTTTTTTAACATTTATAAATATATTAGCCAAAGAATCCCAATCAACACGTCTTACATAAATTACACCAGCAGCAGTAGTAACAGTTACTACTGCTGTGGCTGCTAAAATATGAGATGCATTTGAAAGCGAGCTAGATACAAAAGTAGTTCAATCAACCTCTAATACGAGTTCCATAAAAAAAAAAGACATATATTTATAAACATACAAATTAATAAAGATAATTAATAATTAACTCTTCTATCCAACATTTTTTACTATTTAGCTAATATATTATTATCTTTTATCTCCCTTCTTTGTAATTACAATAGAACCTACCATAGCTAATAATAATATTATAGAAGCTATAATAAGTAAAATAGCATAATTTGTATACATTACATTACCTATACCAGTAATATGAGTCATATCTACTAAAGAAGTATCTCATGATTTACTACTTGCATATTGTATTAGTTCATCATATATATGTTCATTAACATATGTATCAATTATGTATGAATTAACTAGATTTGTATTTAATAAAATAAAATTACCAGGTAAAATACGTCCTACTAAAAAGTAAAATAACATAACAGTTAAAATAGCTAAAGGTGTATAATTACTAGTTTCATTAGTAAGTTCTGATATTCTTATATTTATTAACATTAAAATAAATAAAAATAAGATAGAAACAGCTCCTACATACACTAATATGTAAGATAATCCTATAAAACCAAATCCTACTAATATTAATAAAACAGAAATATTAACAAACAATCCTATTAAATATAATACCGAAATAATAGGATTTTTATTTATTATTATTAAAACACCAAACACAATAGATAATAAATAAATTATATCTAACACTTCTGGCATAAAACCAGAATTAATATCTTTTAATATATTTATATTATTCATATATTTATTTTATTTTTTTGTCATAAATATATATATATAACTATATATTTATCTAAATAAGGAAAATAAAAAACAATTTTTTATACATGTATTTTTAGGAAGCAAGAGATTCGAACTCATAAAAGCATATTGCTATTGAGTTTACAGCTCAACCCATTTTACCAATAATGGAACCTTCCTTTAAAAAAACTAGGTAAAACTAATTTTTTTAAGTTTTTTTTTAAGATTAAGTTTTTTTTTACAAAACTTAATTTTATAAAACAAATAAAAGTTTTATTTTTATTCAAATTTATTAATCCCGTGCAATTTCCATTACACGAACCATATTTCGACTTAACACCAATTAAAGTCATGCATACGAAAATTAAATCTACATATTTATACATCAAGAATCATGTATATTAATATATAAACAAACCAAACTTATTGCACATACTCCTTTCAGCGCCTGACGAGTGGTTAGTACCTAGCTGAGATTAGATTCACCGTGACGATGGTGATTCACGATTACTAGTAATTCCTTATTCATGCTGTCGAATTACAGACAACAATCCATATTATATCCAATTTTGGGGATTAGCTCCATTTCGCAATATAGCATCCCTTTGTAGAGGCATATGTGGCACGTCTATAGCCCACAATATTTAGGCCATGATGACTTGTCTTAATCCCTTTTATCTTTCCACTATACTGGAGAACCACTTTATATATACAAATAAAATGAGGGTTTTCGTTAATTTTAGGAGTTAACCAGATCTCACGACATTAACTAAAGACAGCCGTGCAGCGCTTGTAATAACTTAATATATTCAAATTGTGGTAAGGTTATTCGCGGATTATCGAATTAAATAACATACTTCACTACTGGTTTCAGAAACGGTCTAATGATTTCAGTTTATATGTTGCCATAGTACTCTTGAGGTGGAATGCTTACACTTTCATTTATAGACTAAATTTTTATCTAGTCTATGACATTCATCATTTTCTGCTTGGACTACTAGGGTATCTAATCCTTATTGCTACCCAAGCCTTCGTCCCTCAACGTCAGTTTTTACATAGAAGGATGCCTTCGCCGTTACCAGTCCCTCTGGTATCAACATATTTTATCACTACTCCAGAAGTTCTTCCTTCTCTTATAAAACTCTAGTAAATAAATACTCTATTTAAGTGTTATTTACCGTCTAGGTACCCTTTAAACCTAATAAAGATGACTAACACTAGTCTTCTACGTATTACCGCGACTGCTGGCACGTAATTTGGTCAAGACTTATAAATAGGAAATTGTCATTATCATTATCCTATTTAGAATTTTATACGAATTAATCGTTATTGTATTAATTATAATACATACATTCTTCCAAGTTACTGGTTCAGTCGTTAGACCATTGACCAATATCCCTCACTGCTGTACTAATACGCATTGGGGTTTTTTCAGACCCAATGTGGTCGATCGACCTCTCAGTCACGACTACGAGTGTTAGCTAGAAAAAGACATTACCTCTTCTACTACTTCACCGAGATAAAGATTAACATCTTAAAGCAGAATTTTGATTTCCTTTTCTTTTATAAGAGATTTACTCTTACTTTAAGGTAGCCAAATTATCATTTACTCACCTGTACACCACTACTTTACAAAAAAAAATAAAGTCGTACGATTAGCATGTGTCAAGTACTTGGACAGCGTTCAATCAGAGCCATCATCAAACTCAAAAAATAATTTTTTATTATATTACAACGTTAAGATTAGAGATTATTATATATAATAATAATAAGACGGTTTCTGTACAATTATGATTCTAAATAAAAACTAAATAAAGGGATACATGCTCGAAAACTATACATAAATTTTTAATTTATAAAGTTTTTTTAGTTTCTATTAAACCCCATCATCTCTTGATCTCGTATTATTATACGTGTATTTTTATATAATTCCCGAACTTTCCATTTATTGGTATAAATACCTATTATAGGGCATAACCCTAGCTCTTAAGATGAATCGAACATCTATACGGATATTAACAGTATCCTGCTCTACCATTGAGCTATAAGAGCTTTTGTTTTAAAACATTTGTAAGCTTGTTATTAATGTAAATCTAATCCGTCTTTAATATAAGAACAGCTTAAAACTACAAAAACTTGGGCTTGAATGAAAGCAATAGCTAACTCTAAACCTGAGAAAGCTATTATAAATGCTAAAGGTAATAAACCTAAGAAGAAAAATAATAAACCGCTAGTCATTATATTATATGTAAATCCACCTAAAATAGATAAAAGCATATGTCCTGATAATATATTTGCAGCTAATCTTAATCCTAATGAAACATTTCTTGATAAATAAGAAATAAATTCAATTAAAACTAATAAAGGTAATAAACCTAAAGGACATCCAGAAGGTACAAATAAAGAAAAGAATTTTAATCCATGTTTCTGGAAACCTAATATTGTTGCACCTAAAACAACTGTAAAACTCATAGAGAAAGTTAAAACAAAATGTGATGTTGATGCAAAACTATAAGGTATCATACCTAATAAATTATTAGCTAAAATAAAAATAAATAATGTATATATAAAAGGGAAATATACTTGTCCTTTATTTGAATTTATTTGATTAATTACTATACCATGTACAGTAAAATATAAAGTTTCTTGACTTAATGATCAGCTATTAGGTATTATTTTATTATTATTAGTAGCTAATAAGCTATAACTTATTATTAATATAATTCCTACTGATAAATATAAACCTATATTTGTTAAAGATATATGAGTGTTATTTAATAAACTAATATTTAGAGAAAGTAAATCTCTAATTTCAAATTGATCTAAAGGGCTTAATATATAATTAACTTGCATTATTGTTATGTATAGTTATATACTTAGTGTATTTAAAGATTGGATTTCCAACATATTACGCAATTACTATAATTTATTTATATAAATACGTGATATAAAAGTACGAACAAATTTAGGTAATATGAATTTAGAAAATGTATAAACTAATACTGTTAATATTACAAAAGTAAAAACAACTTGATTTACAAAAAAAAAAGGTATTAATTGAGGCATATTTTTATATTTATCTAATATAGATATAAAATTATATATATATATATATATTACATATCTTTGTTACAGAATAAAAAACAGATAATTATATATAAAATATTAATATTTTATTCTTATCTAGGATTCGAACTTAGATCAAAATATTAGAAGTATTCTGCTCTACCATTGAGCTAATAAGAACTCTTTTAAATTAATAAGAACTAAATAACAATTTTTAATAAATTAATATTAATTTATATTATATATTAATGAAGAAACTGAATAATGTAAACCATCTAAAATAGGAGAAGGGTAAATACCAAATAATACAGTTAATATTACAAAAATTAATAACATAATAAATTCTCTTTTATTAACATCTCTTAAATTTTCTTTAAAGAAAATAGAATAAGAACCTCCAAAAGCTATTCTGTTATACATAAATATAGTATAAGCAGCAGAGAATACTATAGAAGAACTAGCTAATATACCTAATATAGGCATTCTCTCAAAAACACCATATATTGACATAAATTCTCCTAAAAAATTAAGAGTTAATGGAACACCACAATTACCTAAAGATAAAATAAAAAATAATATACTAAATATAGGCATAATTTGTCCCATACCTCTATAATAAGTTATTAATCTAGTAGATGATCTATCATATAAAATTCCTCCTGCACATATAAATAAACCAGAAGATACAAAACCATGAGCTAAACCTAAAGCTATAGCACCTTCAATACCTTGTATAGTATTACTAAATGCACCTAAAAGATACACAGCTGCATGAGATACAGATGAATAAGCTATAAGTTCTTTAACATCTATAGTTCTTAGAGTACTAAAACTAGCATATATAATAGTTACTACACCTATTACATAAACTATAAATGTATAATTTAAAGAAGCTTTAGGTAATAAAGGTAAAATTAATCTAAATATTCCATATAAACTTAATTTTAAAACTATACCTGCTAAAATTATACTACCTGATAAAGGTGATTCTACATGAGCTTTTAACAATCAAGTATTTAAAAAGATTGTGGGAGTTTTTACAGCAAAAGCTATAAATATACCATAGAATAAAAATAATTGTGTTGTATACTCAAAATTAGTTTTAAATAAAGCATCAAAATCAGTAGTTCCCATTATAGAAGCCATTGTTATTATAGACAATAACATAAATAATGATCCTAATAAAGTATATAAAAATAAGTAAAAACTTGCTCTTACTTTATTACTTGACCCAAATAAACCAATTAATAAAAATAAAGGAGGTAATATACTTTCAAAAAAGATATAAAATAACAATATATCTAATACTAAGAAAACACCTAATAATAAAGTTTCTAAAAGTAATATTATAACCACAAAAGATAGTATATTTTTAGATTGTATTGAATTTCAATTAGATAATAATGCGATTGGCATTATTATTGTTGTTAATAATACAAAGTATATAGATAAACCATCTACACCTAAATATATATCAAAATAATTTATTTTATATTGTTCTTCAATAAATTGAAAATGTTTACCTGAAAAATCAAAAATTATAAACATAAATAAAGAAATAATTAAATTAATAATTGAAGTAATCAACCCTATAGATTTTATTTTCAAATTAGCTAAATGTAAACCATAATTAGACTCTAAAACAATGAAGCTTATACCTATTAAAGGTGTTAATAATAATAATAAAGACATTTTTTTTTTCTATTTACTGCATATATATATATAATTTACTATACATTTATACAACTCACATACGCTGATTATAAATACACATAATATAATTTAATAATTTTTCATATATTATATTTAAATTGTGGTATATATATAGGTATATAAAAATAAAAATTATTTTCGTTCTTAAATTTAAATTAAAGTTATATTTACTGGTATCATATCTATTGAGTATACGAAACATGGTATTAATACAATATATGCTATTATTACAGGTAATAATACAGTTCAACATACTGACATTAATTGATCAAAACGGATTCTAGGGAAAGAAGCTCTAACTCAAATAAATACAAATATCAATACACTAGTTTTAATAGCTAAATTTAAAGGAGAAGAAGAAATGCTTATAATTAAATCAAAAAGAATAGTTTCTTTAACATTAAAAAATACATTTAAAATACTAATTAAAATATCTAAAGGTATTATACTTAAATAACCACCTAAAAATAATAAACTATTTAATGCACAAATTAAAACAATACTTGCATACTCAGCAAGGAAGAAAAAAACAAATATTACAGATGAATGCTCTGTCATAAATCCACTTACAAGTTCAGATTCCAATTATTTTTTAATTAATCCTCTATAGCTTTAGTAAAAGCTTTTTGTAAAGCTATATTGGATATTTTATTCCTAATATGTTCAAGTAATCTAATATTAAGATCCTTTGCACTACCTATATATTGATTACCGTTTATAATATTAATAAAAGAAAAAATACCTCCTTTATTTTATTAATTACTACAATAAACGTATTTTTTTCTTTTAAAACAGAAATTAATATTAATCAATGAATTGTGTAATACATCACGTTTTACATGACAAACATATTTAAATTTAATATTATTTTACATTTTCATGTAAAATTGGACTATATCTTGATTAAATATTGTACATGTGTACATTTAACCTATAACGTTAAGTCTCTGAAGATTATTTTACTTTTATAAAACATTTCCTGCTAATAATCCTAAAATTAGGATTTTCTAGCAATTAGTTATATTTAATGAGACCAAATCTAAACTTGTAGCCTCAGCTAAATCAAACGGTGCTCTATTAGTTTCCGCTATAGAACCTATGAAAAATATTAAAAATAAAGGAAATAAAGGAAATACAAAACTTATTACTCTTTGTGATTCTACTATAGATATTAAATTTAAACTACCTGAAAGTAAAACTACTAATAATATAACTGAACTTAATATTAACTCATAACTAATTAATTGAGCTGTACTTCTTAAAGAACCTAAAAAAGCATATTTTGAATTAGCTGATCAACCCGCTAATAATATACCATAAGTAGCTAAAGATGATACAGCTAACATATATAATATACCTAAGCTAAAATCTGAAATATATAATCCTGAACCATAAGGAACTACAAGATAACCTAATAAAGAAAATATTAATGTTATAATAGGTCCAAGGAAAAATAAAATAATATTAGCTTGAGTTGGTGCAACATATTCTTTTAATAATAACTTTAAAGCATCAGCAAATGCTTGTAAAAGTCCGTAATAACCTACAATATTAGGACCTAATCTTCTTTGCATACTTGCCATAGTTTTTCTTTCAGCTACAGTAACAAAAGCAACAGATAATAAAGCAGGTACTATAACTAATAGACCTTCAGCAATAGAAATTATAGATAATAAACTAATCAAAAAATATATATATATTTATTTATAAACATTAAAATAATAAATAAAAATAATTAAATATATAAATTTTAATAAAAAAACTAAAAATTTTTTTAATACTAAAATTACTTTAAAAAAAATTAAGACTAATTTAAGATTTATTTAAATTTTTATTTATTATCTTTATAATATTTAATTATAAAAGGAAAAAATATAAAAATATGAACTAAACAACTTAAATATATATTTTTTAAGTATACGAAATAAATAATTCTTTGATATATAAATTATTAAATATATATTTAATTTAATTATTATTAAACATAATAATATAAAAATTATAAATAATTAAATTAAATACTAAATAAACTATATTGAAAACCAAGACGAAATTATATTTTAATACAAAAAAGGAGCTCGGGGAACTCGAATCCCTGTATTTCAATTTGCAGTCGAAACGTAGAACCTTCTACTCAAGCTCCTTAAAAAAAAAGATATATAATATTTAGTTTATGATCTTTTCATGAAATTTATTAACTTTTTTTAGTAATAAGTTCTACTAAAGTGTTTTCAATAAAACTAACTAAAGGCATTATTACTAGGAAATGTGAAAAATATAAAACAGTTGAAATTTGACCAAATTCTATGAATGGTGATTCAACATGTTTTGCACCTAATTGCATTAATATTAAGAAGTTAGCTACAAATACGTAGAAAGCTACTTTACTTAAAGGTCTAAATTGTAAACCTCTATATTTAGATAAATCAGTTATAGGCATAACTAATATAATTAATATAGCAGAGAACATAGCTATAACACCTAATAATTTATTAGGTATAGATCTTAATATAGCATAGAATGGTAATAAGTATCATTCAGGCACTATAGCAGGAGGAGTTTGCATAGGATTAGCCATTACATAATTTTCACTATCACCTAAAGCATTAGGCATAAAGAATACAAATAAAGATAAAACAAAGAAAAATAAAAAAATTGTTATTAAATCTTTAAATATGTAGTAAGGTGCAAAAGGTAATCTATCATAATTACTAGATATACCTAAAGGATTACCTGATCCTACAGTTTCATGGTATGAAATTAAATGCATTATAACTAAAGCTGCTAATACAAAAGGTAATACAAAATGTAATGCAAAAAATCTATTTAAAGTTGCATTATTAACTGAAAAACCTCCTCACAAAAACTCTACAATATCTTGTCCTATTCAAGGTATAGCACTCATTAAATTAGTAATAACTGTCGCACCTCATAATGACATTTGACCATATGGTAAAACATACAAACTTACATTGTAAAATTACAATGCTATAATAACTTTGAATTCGTATACTATATACACAATAAGTGCAAAGTTCCGACTGTACATTAAGTAACATTTCAGCTACCCACCAGTGACCCAGTCTGTAGCGATCATATAAATAACCGACGGTCTAGACATTAAAATTTTTAACCGTTTTCACTGATATTGCCAAGAAATTAACATTTCTCAATATCCTTGTCAGGATATTACACTTTAGCCTTATTTTCTTTTATAAGTTACATAAGGTTTTCGACTCGTGTGACTATAACACAAACAAAATTATTTATTTATATTTTACATATCAAGTTCTTTTTAATATTTTACTATTTGATTTTAAAGCTCTTGATATACTTTTAATAGAACAATTTAAACTATTACTTGCTTCTACAATAGAACTATATTCCCCGTATACAGTACCATCTTTATTATAAAGTATAATAGGTTTAGATTTATTTTTTAGATTAGCTAAACCTTGTTCACTATAATTATAAGATGGTCTTAGAAAGGCTTTTTTTTTAATCCTTTCTACGATAATTTCACTTAATTTTTTACCTCTATTTAATAATCCTATTCTATTACGACATTCTTCACTATAATTAGCTTTCATTTTAATACGGTTTATTTCTGTATGTTTGTATCCAAAACTATTACCCGCTTCAGTAAGTATATTATAGTTAGGTAGAAGGGATTTAAGGTAAAAATCTTCTATATTCAATAATTTTTTATTATTCTCTTTATTTACTTCTTCTGGAAATAATTCTAATATAATAAATGCAAAATTATTAATACCATATTTTCTTACAGCATTTTTAACAATTTTACTTCCAATTAAACTTATTAAATGTTTATAAAATCTAGAATAAAATCTATTAGTAGATGCAGAACCTATATAATAATCTAATGTTACTTTATTGAATATTAAATAAATACCGGCTTTGTTTTTTGAATATTCATTTATTTTATCTTTAGTTTCCCGTAATTGTAAATCTTCAAAACAAATTACTGCATTTAAATTTTTATCAGATAAAAAATCAGTTACTACTTTACTATAATTACCTAAATTAGTATCAGTACTATAGTATTTTTTGTGTAAATTGTTGTTATTTTTATAACTATAATTTTGTTTGTGTCATTTTGGGCTATTTGACAAACCCAAAAAAGCTGTTGCCATCATAACTATAAGAATTATACTACCTATAATTCAAGTTAAAGTTCTAGGTGCTTTATAAGAACCATAGTATATACCTCTACCTACATGTAAGTAAACTAAAAAAAAGAAAGCAGATGCTGTATTTGCATGTAAATAACGTATTAATCAACCATTATTTACATCTCTCATAATATGCTCAACAGAGTTAAAAGCTTCAGCTACACTAGGTGTATAATGCATAGCTAATGTAACACCTGTAACAATTTGTATTATTAAACAAAGAGCTAATAATGAACCAAAATTTCATAAATAACTTAAGTTAGATGGTGTAGGTGAATCTATAACATAAGAATTAACTAATCTTAATAAAGGATGACTTTTAAAAATTCTCATAAAAAAAATATATATATATAAACTTTAATATACAACAATTTTATACTTTTTTTCTACAGCTATAAATAATTTAAAAAATTTTTAACAGATCTAGATGATGGTTTAAATCTTTTATTCATAAACGTATAGGATTACAGGACTCTAACCCATATATATATATATATAATTAATATATATATGTTTTAACAATTTAAACTAAATCCTTTTAAAAGGGGAATATAACTATAAAATTATAATTTAACCCCCCCCCCCTATATAAAATGTATTAAGCTACATATAATAAAAGGAATGCCATCATTAACGCAAATAAACCTGTAGCTTCTGAAAAAGCAAACCCTAAAATAGCATAATTAAATAATTGTCCTCTTAATGAGGGATTTCTAGATACACCTAAAATTAGGGCTCCAAAAACTATACCTATTCCTACACCTGCACCTATTAAACCTGTAGTAGCTAAACCTGTAGCAATTAATCTTGATGACTCTAACATAAATATATGATATAAATATACAACCTAAATATCTAAAAAGATTATTAAAATATAATAGTTTTACTTAATAATAAAAAATTTTTAAGTAAACATTATAATAAAAAAAAAATTTTAATAATAGAAATTTTATTTTTCAAAAAAAAAAATAAAAAATATTTAAATTAAATATCATCCTATTTTTCATTAATTATATACTATTAGGTACAAATAATAATATAGAAAGTATATTTGACATATTTAATCATTCATTAGGCATAAATATAAATAATAATATTACTAAAGTTAAAATTGAAATAGTTAAACTAAAAGAACTAGATAAAGTAAAATCTGATTTTAAATAAAATTCTTTTATTTTTTTATTTTTATTAATTAAAACAACAGGTATTCTTAAATTATTTAATTTATTTAAATATGTATAAGAATGTCAATCAAAAAACATAGTTTTCACTATGTATAAATAATATACAGCACTAATAACACTAGTTAATACACCAATTAAAGTTAAAAAAATAAACCCTTCTTGTAAAGCAGAAGAAAATACCATCTGTTTTGCAAAGAATCCCATTAAAGGAGGAATACCAGCAAATGAAAATAAAGTAATAGCAAAACTTAAAGCTAATATACTATTAATATGGAAATATCCTTTTAATTGAGTTATCATTTGTATAGGAGAATTATTTTTATCTACTATTTGTTTATTATTTATATTACTATCATTATAACTATATAAACTATAACCTATAGCTACTAATATAATGAATGCGTTAACATTAGAAATACTATATTGTATTAAATAAAATATAAAAGATTGTATTGATTCTACACTATTAATACTTAAAGCTAATAACATAAAACCTAAATGTGATATTGTACTATAAGCTAATAATCTTTTAATTCTAAATTGAGTTAAACCTAATACAGTACCTATAGTTAAAGATAATAAAGAACTTAATAATAAACTAGTTGTTCAAGAATAATTAGTAGAAATATAAATATTATTTGTAAAATGAACTAATTGTAATATTAAAATTAAAATAGATATTTTTGCAATATTTGCAACAAATGTTGTTACTATTGTAGGGATACCATCATAAACATCAGGAGATCAAAAATGAAATGGAGCAGCAGATATTTTAAATAATAGACCTACAGCTATTAATAAAATAGAATAAGGTATAAAAGTTGTATAATTATTAAATTTATTTACACTTTGATCTAAAATAGAAGATAAATTATTTATTATATAAAAACTATCTAAATAAGTTACACCTAAATTAGCATATATTAAAGCTATACCTAAAAGTATAAAACAAGATGCTAATGCACCTAATAAAAAATAAGTTAAACTAGATGAAGTAGATGACTCTGAATTTCTATAAATTGCACATAATAAATATAATCCATAACTTTGTAATTCTATAGCTAAAAAAATAGAGATTAAATCACTACTAGATATTAATAGAATACTACCTATTATAACAAATAATAACACTAAAGTATATTCTAATATAGAATATTGTTCTCCATTTTTTAAAATAATATTAGATATAGTAAGTTTTTTTAAAAATTGTAACTTTGAAAATAATAAATTAAAAATACCTAAATATCCACTATATATTAATTTTCTAGGATAAAAAGCAGTCATATTTAATATTAATATACTTAAAAAAAAGATTAAAATATGAAACGCTTGTGTTATAGAAGATATATAAAATAAACTTCCAAATATACCAATACCATTATCTATATATGTTATAAATAAACTATTGTAAGCTAAATATATACAATAAAATAAAATAATAATTCCAATTCTAGAATAAAGTATTGAAATATCACGTCTAAAAGCTAAAGAATTAGACAATAATAAAGAAAAAACTGATGCTATTAACAAAGATAGATAACGATAATTACATTTTGTATAAAATAATTTTTAGCTTAATATTTTTATTTCTGTAAAAGTTTATTATTTAATATAACAAATAAAGAAAATATTATTAAAATCAACAAATTACTATCTCAATTAAAAAAGTATAATGTTGATATATAAAACATTAAACCCATTAATATATATAACGCATAAGTAGTTACTACACCTGTACTTAAATTATTTATACTATTACTTAAATTCAATAATCCTTTTTCTAATCCATAAGGTCCTAAATATTCTACTGATCCTTTATCAAGACTTTTAGTTGTTTGACCACCTAAAGTTAAAATATTTTCAACAATATATTTATTATATAATAACTCTATGTAAAATCTTTGATTAAAAAAGCTAAAAATATTATAACCTAATGTTGAGAATTTAAAATTAATTAATAAATTAGGTGTAAATTCAGAATATAAAATAGATAATATACTTAAAGAAATTGTAAAAAAGAACGGCAATAGTTTAAATAATACAGGTACTGCAAATTCTGTATCTAATAAGATTTCATGATTAGGGTGTATAAATAAACTATTATCAGAAAAGAATCCTGTACCTAATCCTATAAAGATATCTTTAGTTAAAAATCCAAAAAATATAGAGAAAACAGCTAATATAATTAAAGGTATATTTAAGAAAAGATCTCCTTCATGTGCATATTTATAATTATTTAAAGGTCCATTAGGATTAGTTAAAAAAGTTAAATATAATACTTTTGCAGAATAAAGTGTTGTAAACATAGCACCTATAGTAGCAATAAAATATACAATAGTACCAGATAAGTAAAACTGACCATATGCAGATTCAAGTATTAAATCTTTAGAATAAAATCCAGTCATAAATGGAACAGCAACTAAACTTAATGAAGCTATTAACATAACTGAATAAGTTAGAGGTAAAAATGGTCTTAATCCACCATATTTTCTAAAATCTTGATTATCAGCCACTGAGTGTATAACAGCTCCTGCACCTAAAAATAATAATGCTTTATAAAATGCATGATTAACTAAATGAAATAAAGCTATATTATAAGAAGATAACCCTATACCTATAACCATCATTCCCAATTGGCTCATTGTAGAATAAGCAATTACTTTTTTTATATCTTGTTGGAATAAACCTATTAAAGAACTAAATACAGTTGTTATAGCACCTAATCATAAACAAATTATTAAGACAGTTGAACTATACTCTATTAAAGGAGATGATCTCATTAATAGATATACACCAGCTGTAACCATAGTAGCAGCATGTATTAATGCAGATACAGGTGTAGGACCTTCCATAGCTTGAGGTAATCAAATATGTAATCCTACTTGTGAACTTTTAGCTGTTGCACCTATAACTAAACAAATACCTATCATAGTAATTATATTTTCATTATAATAAGGAGCTAGTGAAAATATTAAGTTATAATCTATATTACCAAAGGATCATAACATTGCAAATATACCAATTGTTAAAAAACAATCACCTACTCTATTAGTAAGTAATGCTGATATAGAGCTTTGATTTGCTGCAATTCTAGTAAATCAGAAATTTATTAATAAATATGAACATATACCAACACCTTCTCAACCCACAAACATTAATAAGTAATTATTACCTGTTACAAGAATTATCATCATAAATGTGAATAAACTTAAATAACTAAAAAATCTTTGATTGTGAGGATCATGGCTCATATAACTTATAGAATATATGTGTACTAAACTTGACACTATTAATACAGGTATAAGCATAGAAACTGTTAAAGAATCAAATTTAAAACTTCACATAACATTTAATGCTTCAGCATCTATTCATCTAGCTACATCTATAGTAACAGGTATATTATTTATACCTACTTCTATAAAAGCTAATAAAGCTAAAAGTGTTGTTAAAATAACTGAACTACATGTTATAATATGTGAACCACTAACACCTATTTTTCTTCCAAAAAAACCTGAAGATATTGAACCTAATAAGGGTAAAACTATTAATGTTAAATACATTATTTATATTGTATAGATATACTTCCTCTTAATCTATAGTATGCTACTAATATACCTAAACCTATTGCAGATTCTGCACCAGCTATAGTTATTATGTATATAGCAAAGGTTTGACCTAAAATATCGTCAAAATTAAATGAACTTATTAATATTAAAAATGTAATTGCTAATAGCATTATTTCAATAGAAATTAACATAAGTATTATATTTTTTCTATTTAAAACAAAACCTAAAATTCCTATAAGGAATAAAAATATTGAAAAATTCATATTATATTTTATTGTTTTTTTATCG